CCCTAATACGTTACAAAATTTCGCTTTAGCCAATGATCTAATGATTGGCATAATTGGAACAATAATATCAAACTTCGTAATAGTATTATCAATTAGAAATGAATTTTGTAGCATTTGACTACGTATCATTGAAGGCTTTAGCCGCACACCTGAACGATAACCCATAAAGTCAACCGAATGGTTGGATAATTGGTTTATATGAATCCTTCCTGGTTGAGACCACAGGTAAAAATAACATTGACAGAAATTTACAAAAAAATATTTCCATTTAGTTATCAAAAGAGACGTTCCTTTTGATGCAAGAATAGATTTTCCTTGATACCTAACATAATGCATGAAAGGATCCTTAAATAACCATAGACTGACTTGAAAAGGCCTGGGAAAGACTTCTACAAGATGTTCTATTTTTCTATAGAAATATATTCGTTCAAGAAGGGCTCCAGAAGATGTTGATCGTAAATAAGAAGATTGATTACGGAGAAAGACAAAGATGGATTCGTATTCACATACATGAAAATTATATAGGAAAAAAAACAGTCTTTGATTTGTTTTTGAATTTAAAAAAGCTTTCTTTGAAGTAATAAGACTATTCGAATTATGATACTCGTTAAGAAAGAATCTTAATAAATGCAAAGAAGAAGGATCTTCTATCAAGTAGCGAAGAGTTTGAACCAATATTTCCAGATGGGCTGGGTAAGGTATTAGTATATCTAACACATAATTTAAATGTGAAAATTGGTCTTCTAAGAAAGAAAATATTGAATGAATTGATCGGAAATTATTGGATTTAACTACCCCTTTATTTTTTAGGGAAGATATTAATCTTCGCGAAAATGGAATTTCCATAATGACTGAAAATCCCTCTGATATTACTTGAGAATAAAAATTATTGTTGCGTCCAAAAATTTTATTTTGTTTACAATCATTAGAAAAAAAAATCAAATGGTCCTGTTGATACATTCGAGTAATTAAACGTTTCACAATTAGTAAGCTGAATTTATTCTCATAACTTATATTTTGATTTTGCAACAAAATCGATCTATTTACATGAACAAGTGCATAAATATACTCCTGAAAAATAAGCGGATATAAGAAGTATTGTTGTTGAGACCTATCTAGCTCTAAATAGCTTCGGAATTTCTCCATTTGAAATTCGATTTAAACTAAAGGTAGAGGATTTTAGAGTTTATCAAATGATACATAGTGCGATACAGTCAAAACAAGGTATTATACCAATAGATACCTCGGATACAGAACTTATCAACGGATTCTCTATCCTCTCTTTTTACATTAAAATACAAAAGCGGTTTATGCTCGTTATAGACTAACAAGATGGTTAGAAATCCTTTATTTTTTCAACTCAATCGCTCTTTTGATTTTGGAAATTTTTTTATCAATATACTGTTTCTTGTACACACACATCTCCATTATGGAATGGACAATGGGAATATTTAGGATTCATTAAAAAATCAAGAATCTACTCATAAGAGAAGTCCTTCCCGTACCAGGCACTAATATATTTTTAACGTCTAATTAGATCGGGTAATCATTCAAATCAAGAATGGAAGCTCGTTGCTTTTTCTTTTCCTATAATATAATAAAAATGAAATTAATTGAAGCCGTGGGGCTCTATCCATTTATTCATTTGACCCAACTTTAACTTTCAATTGAATTCTTTTTGCTCCCTTCCAACAATTTAACCAAGATTTTATACCAATCTAGGAGGAATAAAAAATTTTCAGAATTCTTAATTGACTTAATTGATACGACATGCTATTTTTTCCATTCATTCCCTTTCAGGATCAGTCGTGGTCTTCGAAACTTTACCGATAGTATGGACGAATCCCTCGCTTCATCCAAATGTGTAAAAAATCCCAGCCGCACTTAAAAGCCGAATACTCTACCGTTGAGTTAGCAACCCGAATAGAATCAAAATATGAAATAAAATAGAATTCTAATTTAGAATATTTATAATATATAATCAAAGGGTATGTAGATACAATCAGAATCAAAATAAATAAATCGTCTTATCACGATGAATTATATTTGTTCGGTACGCTGTTGTCAATATAAAAGTTAAAAAAAGAATACAACGGAAAAACACAAGAAATGAAATGGAAATAATAGTCAAAAAATAAGGACTTGTGTTGGATTGGCACTACATAGATCCAAAAAATTTATATGGGAACTAAACTAAAACTAAACTTAGGAATAAGAAGCAGAAAAAATATAGCATTTATGCAATCAATAGTGTATTTAGTCAATATAAATATAAGTTGAATACGGAACTTTGAATCCTTGTTTGTTACTGAGTATTAGAATTCAAATAAAAACCGCCCGATTGCAAGTAATGGAATAATTTTCTATTTTTTTGTTTTGTTAGTATAAATCAAATAAGGTTTTTCGTTATAGAACATGGAATTCTATAAAAGTAATGATAAATAGATACGACTAGAGCCAGAAAAAAAAAAAAAACATAGTTGGTATAGTATATAAAAGTAAAAGATATACAAAATTATATAAGAATCCCCTGCCTTTTTTTTTATTTCCTTAATTTAATATTTAATTGAATTTCGTTTGATTAGAGGAAAGTTCGTTAAAAATCTCTGCCTTCTTTAAAAGATCCTGAACAGTTCCTGTAGGCTGAGCACCTTTTTCAAGGAAATATAGAATAGCGGGAACATTTAAATAAGTTTGATTCTTGATCGGATCATAAAAACCTACTCTCCGAAGATCTCTTCCTTCTCTTCGGGATCTAACATCAATTGCAACGATTCGATAGATGGCTCATTGGGATAGATGCAAATGAAAAAGAACCCCCCCTAGAAACGTATAGGAAGTTTTCTCCTCGTACGGCTCGAGAAAAAATGATTCAAAGTTTTGGCTATGAATAAATTTCTAATAAATAGCAAAGCAAGGGTAGGGATAAAATAAATTAGATTATGATTTAACTCATATTCATTTTTTTCTTCCTTACTGAAAAATAAAAAATCATTTGGACTCATAACTCAAGTTCGATAATTCTCAAATAGCTCAAAGAAAAATTTTTAAGCAATTTATTTGTTGATATTGAGTGGTCTTTAACCTCCCCTTTTTTGTCTCGTTTAAAATCTATTTGGATTCTTTAGTCGGATCCAGTTATTGAGACAATTGAAGTGGTGTTTCCTTGTTCTGGGATCCGTTATCTTTGTTTTAAATCATTGGGTTTAGACATTACTTCGGTGCTTCATAATCTTTTCAAAATGGTAGCAACATACCCCTTTTGTTATTTTTCTTTCTTTTCTATTAAAGAATCATACCGATCGATACACTGTGGATCGAAAGAGTTTTAGCAATTCCAGCAAATTTTTGTTTTGAATTCAAAACTTGCTTGACTCAGATCCTTTCAATTGTTATATCGAAGATATACTTACGAAGTTGTTCTAATTTATTGATTAGCATTAACCCTAGATCCTTGCCCCCACGAAATGAATCAATACTTTCTACTCGAGCTACATCATGAACTATTTTTACAACCCAACAAAAAAAGAGGGTTCCAGTAGAATAGAAAAACGATGTCGAGCCAAGAGCACCTCCATTCCTAATATAAAATGGTGGATGTAAGAATCCACACCGGATCGTGTCCTTCAAGTCGCACGTTGCTTTCTACCACATCGTTTTAAACGAAGTTTAACCATAACATTCCTCTAATTTGGAACCAGTATGGAATTGATTCAAGTATAGAATCATGAATAGTCATTGGTTCAGTAGGTACAGAGATATAGTAATCTAGACCTTTTATCTTCTATACATATTCTATACATATAAGATAAATAGATCGAACACTGAAAATAAATTCATTTTTTTTAAGTGAGATAAATAAAAAGGGATAATGTAAGGGAAAAGGCGAGATTCTTATCTTTTTGATTCTAATTTTCTCAATCAACTGAACGAAGAGGGGGTTTTCATATCTATCAGATAGATCGCTATTGTTATGGCTATTCTAATTCTATGTTAAATTTGTTAATCTTAACATTTTAGAGGTGTCAATTCTTTTTCACAAAAATAGAAAGACTGTTGTCACTGAAATCGGATAACAGTACATACATATAAGCTGGACCCTTCCTCATTTTATATGTATTTTAGTATTTTTTTTTAATTCAAACTCGTGTGTCGTGCTTTATGTTCCATCTTACCTAGATCAAAAACAGATTCAGTTACATCTGAATGTTATTTGAACTCGATTTAGTTCCTTTTATGAAAACCTGAGATTAAGAAACGAATGAGTCAAAATAAGACAAAAAAGAAGACTCGTATTCTATCCAATATTAAACCTTTAAATAAAGAACAAAACGTTGTTTAAAAAACAAATCTTTATTCGGATAAGGATAAAGTGGATATGCTCTGGGACGGAAGGATTCGAACCTCCGAATAGCGGGACCAAAACCCGTTGCCTTACCACTTGGCGACGCCCCATTTAGATTTTTATTCGACACTACTAATAATAAAGAATAATATTGGTATTAAGTGTTCGTCAATTCCAGTTCAATTATTTATATATATCTAAAATATATAAAATCTTTATAAAATAGATTCGAGATTCGTGCTAGGATTTTAACACGTGTAGATATAGAATTCAACTGAATTTATTGATCATTACATATAATTCAATTAAGATATTGTATGAAAGTATGATTTCTTCTATTCTCCTTTGAGAATTGGAGGATTTTTGATTGGACAGGTTAAACGAAAAAGAAGGATTGTTTGTGTACCTTACTTTCTTCATTTTTCCTTATATCAATAACTCAATCAAAATGAAATTATCTCCAATAACAAAATGTCTGTTATGCTTAATATCTTTAGTTTGATCTGTCTTAATTACGTCCTTTATCCGAGTAGTATTTTCTTCGCCAAATTGCCCGAAGCCTATGCTTTTTTGAATCCAATCGTAGATGTCATGCCAGTCATACCCCTGTTCTTTTTTCTTTTAGCCTTTGTTTGGCAAGCTGCTGTAAGTTTTCGATAAGATCTTTAATACTATCCTAGAAAATTCATCCTAGAAAATTCATGATTTATTCGAGAAAAAATTATAACAATTGATAAGATCAAATAAGTCGTACAGTATGAACCTTCGATTCAAAGAGTGAAAGTCTTGGACATTGTATAGCCGCGATAAATCCGGCTCCCCTCATTTCCCCATTCTGATCCCTATTCTGAATTTTGTCTAGTGAAAGACTTTATAGCCCCTATCCCTATAATAAGGTTAGGGTATAGTATAGGGTTAGGGCTCCCCTAATTATGGGTATGGAAGTCGTTTTCGGTAATCAAATTCTAGAAAATACTTCATTTCTTGGTGTCAAAATAGGATATGTGATATAAAAAGGATCTATTCTCTTTTCTATTTTTTTTTTCAAAAAATGCTCTTGGAGGTTGTGTAATGCTTACTCTCAAACTTTTCGTTTACACAGTGGTAATATTCTTTGTTTCTCTCTTCATCTTTGGATTCCTATCCAATGATCCGGGACGTAATCCTGGACGTGAAGAATAAAAAAAGTTTTTTCGTATTTCTTGCTTTTCAAATTTTCTTAATTATCTATTTCACGTGTGTAACTTTAACTAGAAAAAAGGAAAAAGGGGTTTGCTAAATTTAAAATTTAAAAGAAAAATAAAATATCAAGTCATCAACGGAAACGGAAAGAGAGGGATTCGAACCCTCGGTACGAATAACTCGTACAACGGATTAGCAATCCGCCGCTTTCGTCCACTCAGCCATCTCTCCCAATTGAAAAATATAATTAGTATCTTACATTACACATTAAGTACGAATCTTTCTTTCTCTTTCTTTATTATAGTTAAAGTTAATAATAATCTAATTTAAAATTAATTTAATTATATAATAAAGAATTATTTAAAAATCCAATAGAAAGAAAGAAAGAAGACCTCCTTGCTTTGATTTTGTTAGAAGTGACTTTTGATTTCCATGGCCTGGCCTGGTCAATACCCAGCCGGGCCTTTTTTGTTTTTTGTTTCAACGAATTCTAGCTAAATTTATCTGATTTGAATTTGAAATAGTAAATATTAAAAAAAAAAAAGTAAGGAATATTTCCGTTCTTATTATATATATTATTCTTATTATATTATATATAATAATATAAAATGATACTATTATTTTATATTATTATATTATTTTTTCTTGCTTATTTATTGACTTACTTGAATACCTATTTTAAATAAAAAAATAAAACCTTACACAATGAATTTTTGTATTATGATTTCGTCGATTTTGGCGAACCGTATCATCAACACTTTCGAATCTAAAATAAAACCCCACTAAAAACATTACCAGTCTAATTTTTAGGATTCTTTTAGGATCCTTTCTTGATTACGGGGAATTCCCCTGTTCGACAAAAAGACCATTTGTATATAATAATCACATTGTAGCGGGTATAGTTTAGTGGTAAAAGTGTGATTCGTTCTATTAACCCCCTTAATGGTTAAGGGGTCTTTCGGTTTAATTCATATTCCGACCAAAAACTTTATTTCTTAAAAGGATTTAATCCTTTACCTTTCAATAACACATTCAAGGAAAAATAAAAATTCTCGGGATTTCTATTTAAAGGTCACTTACAAAGTGAAAACTTGGATTATGAAATTGCGAAACAAAATTTGTGAATTGGAGCGATACTTCCAATTGAATGAGTATGAGTACAGAATCCATGGATAAAGATAGAAAAGTCAATTTCTAATCGTAACTAAATCTTCAATTTTTGTTTTGATTTGTATGTAGCGAAGAAATTGAAGCAAAATAGCTAGTAAACGATGTCTTTAGTTTACTAGAGACATCGAATATTATTTTAGCTCGGTGGAAACAAAACCCTTTTCCTTAGGATAATTTCAAACAGAAATAGAGAACGAAGTAACTAGAAAGGTTGTTCGAATTACCTTCTTCTAGAGGGATCATCTAGAAAGCGAGTCATTTTGAATGTATTCAAGCAAAAAGCGAACATAGATGTTATGGATAGAATTTTTTTTAATTGGTTCAAATCTTCAATTTTCCATAAAGGAGCCGAATGAAACCAAAGTTTCATGTTCGGTTTTGAATTAGAGACGTTAAAAATGATGAATCAACGTCGACTATAACCCCTAGCCTTCCAAGCTAACGATGCGGGTTCGATTCCCGCTACCCGCTCTATATCTTCTATATATATTATATATTTATATATTCTATATATTATTATATATTCTTAGATATTTACTCTAGTTAATAATAAATATTAAGTTAATAATAAATATTAACTAATTAATAATAATTATGTATAATAATTAATACATTATTCATTCTTGAATATACAATATACAATTCAAAAACTTATATTACAGAAATTCTATTATTTTATTATATAATATATTATATTACAGAAATTCTATTATTTTATTATATAATATATTATATAATAAAATATTTTCAACCAAGAGATAGCAAAGTCAAAATACTAAAAAATCGCAATCGCAATGAAAAGC